CAAACATCAACTTCTCCCTCTTATTCTTAGTACAAGAATACTCATTGAGAAATATTTCTGATTCGAATCATTCAAAAAAGGTTTCTTGGTATAGCCATTTTAAAAAATAGATGGAAATAAATTGCGTCCAATAGGATTTGAACCTATACCAAAGGTTTAGAAGACCTCTGTCCTATCCATTAGACAATGGACGCTTTTCGTTCCTATTTTCTTCTTTCGTATTCTTCCTTTCTCTTGTTCGGATAAAAAACGATTACACGGAAAAAATTTTAGGGAATAAAAAAAACAAGGATGCATATCCAAATTGATGATGCATGTATAATAAAAAGCATATATAATAAAGAATATATAGCGGGTAGCGGGAATCGAACCCGCATCGTTAGCTTGGAAGGCTAGGGGTTATAGTCGACGTTGGTTGATCATTTTTAACGTTTCTAATTCAAAACCGAACATGAAATTTTGGTTTCATTCGGCTCCTTTATAGAAGATCGATGTATTTCCAAAGAGAAAAATTAGGTCCATAACATCTATGTTAGCTTTTCTGCATGAATTCGTCCAAAGCTACTTGCTTTCTAGATGATCCCTCTAGAGGAGGGGGATTATACTAAATCCATTTAGTCTAGTTACTTCGTTCCCTATTTCCACTCGCAGGATCCTGAGGAAAAAAATTTGGTTTCCACCGAGCTGAAACAATATGCTGATGGTTCTAGTAAACCAAAACCATCGTTTTATAGCTATTTGGCTTCAATTTCCCTTTTACAAAAAAAATATTGAAGATCTAGTTACGATTGGAAATAAACTTTTATATCTTCATCCATAGATCCTTTACTCATACTCATTCAATTGGAAGAGTTAATCCAATTCAAAAAAATTATGCTTCGCGACTCCATATCCATAATCCAATCTTTTTTATTCAATTTCTAATTGGCCTTTGGATACAAATTGTGAGAATGTATATTCTTCCTCAAATATGCTATTGAGAGGTAAAGGATTAAACCTTTTTAAGAAATAAAGTTTTTGATCGGAATATGAAACTGAAAGACCCCTTAATTAATTAAGTTTTTGATGGAACGAATCACACTTTTACCACTAAACTATACCCGCTACATATTTATTATTGTATATGAATGGACCATTTGTCGAACAAAAGAGTGAGGCGCAATCAAGATAGCACCAGAATCATGAAAATTCTAGCGTTGACACTTCGTCCCGCCGGGGACTTAAATAGGCGGCGAAGAGCAAAAAGCTTACTTAAATAACATAAAAAATAAGTTTATAATAAAATAACTTATAAGTTATATTATAATGTTTATTTATATAACATATAATATAAATAAACATTATAATATTTTATATATCAAAATTTAATATAATATAAATAAAAGAATATATATAAAAAAAATAGATAAATAAAAAAGGAAAATGAAGGTTTTTTACTTCACGTGTCACATCACATAAAAAATTTTCCATTTTAAAATGGGGATGGGGAGAGATGGCTGAGTGGACTAAAGCGGCGGATTGCTAATCCGTTGTACGAGTTATTCGTACCGAGGGTTCGAATCCCTCTCTCTCCGCTTCTTCTGATTACTTGAGACTTTCGAATTCGAAGGAATTTCGATCCTTTGATTTTATAATAGCATAGGTAAATGTATGGAATACATAAAATCATAAGAAAAAAATTTCGAAAAAGCAGGAAAAACTAAAAATATCTTTTTTTTTATTCCTCACGTCCAGGATTACGCCCTGGATCATTAGATAAAAATCCGAAGATGAAGAGAGAAATAAAGAATATCACTACTGTATAAACGAATAGTTTGAGAGTAAGCATTACACAATCTCCAAGATCTTTTTTTTTGAAAAAGGGAATAGATTACTTTTTTTTTACCACATACACTATTTTGTTTTGACATGACACCCCCCAAAAAATGAAGTGTTTTTTGAAAAGAAAGTCATTTTCACGAATTTCTTTGGAATAAGATTTTGATTCCTTCGTTATCAAAAATTTCTTGTCATATGATTAGGTATTGTAGGCAACCTAATAAAATCTTTGCTCACTGTAAGGTCAGAACGAGGAAATAAACTGATCAAAATTCATCGTCGCGGTTATTCAATATACAAGAATTTCTATTTTTGAATCGAGGGTTCATAATGTAAGACTTATCTGGTCTTATCAATTTTTAGAATTTTTATTTATCGAATAAATCATGAATTTAGCGGAGTATTAAATCATCGAAAACTTACAGCAGCTTGCCAAACAAAGGCTAAGAGAAAAAAAAGTACAGGTATGACAGGCATAACATCTACGATTGGATTTAAAAAGGCATAAGCTTCGGGCAATTTGGCGAAGAAAAAACTACTCGAATAAAAGACAGAATTAAGACAGATGCAGATTAAACTAAAGATATTAAGCATAACAAAATTTCGTTCTTGTAGATTAGATAATTTTATTCTGATTGAGTTTTTTTTTATAAGGGAAAAAAAAGACAAGTCAAAAAATCTTTCTTTTTCTTCGAACTCTCCCAAATAAAAATCCTTCCTTCCATTCTCAAATGAGAATACAAGGAATTCCATTTTCATACAATATCTTAACTGAATTCCATGTAATGATCAATGAATTTTTTTGATTCTATATCTACATGTGTTGAATCCTAGCAACAATATATTCCCAATGTATTTATTGGGTTGGGATTGACGAATAACCAATACCAATATTAATGTTTATTAGTGTCGAATAGAAATTCGAAATGGGGCGTGGCCAAGCGGTAAGGCAGCGGGTTTTGGTCCCGTTACTCGGAGGTTCGAATCCTTCCGTCCCAGATCATTTCCATCAGAAACGAAAGATGGGATCACATTGTATCCCACATGAAACATAAAATTGTTAACGAGAACAATCTTTTGTTCTGAATTCTAAGAATGATTCTTAGAATTATATTTTTTCTTTCATTTGGTTTCTCACAAACGTAATCAAGTGTCAAATGTGGGTGGAAATAAATATCTTTTTTTTTTAATTAAAAAAAAAATTCTGGGTTTATCATTCACATTCAGGATATGCTCGTACTACTCAATATTCATTTTAAAGTTAGTTACTTATGGAAACTTTATGTCCCATATCTATGAAATGTCAATTCTCACACGAAGCATTCTGAATCGAAATGTGAATGAAAGAAAGGCCTCTTTATTCCCTTACCAAGGGTAAAAAGCCTAAAGTAAATAAATGGGGTATCCCAACTCCACAGTCTATGTGGAGACTAAAGAGTAGGGAGTTTTTGGTACTAATTTCATCACTGGTCTTAAAACTTCTAAAGCTGGTGTGGGAAAAAAATAGTAAAAACGAATTGATCTGGACCCCATTTTTTTGTATTTTATCTGGTTCATCTTATATCTTATCCGGTTCAAATGAATAATTGTAAATCAATGTAATGTAGCGATTGGGGGGAAATTCGTATATTGCATCTACTTGACTTTATGGAATTGATGGAAAAGAAAAATTCTTGAACCTGAAGTAAAACAAAATCTGTATTGTATAAAATAAAATAAAAAAGTTTTATTAATAATTGATTTTTTTCCGGGATTGCAAATCTATTAATATTAAAGGTTCTTCTTTTGAGGTTTATAGTTTATTTGTTCGAGAAAAAATGGATCCTTCATGATTGATCGTCCCGAACAATCTTTTTAAGATGTAAATAAGTCTTAAGCAAACTTTTTTATTCGTCTTTTTTAGAAATATGTTTCATTCATATGATAGAATATAGAGTTAAATAAATTGGATCCTTGCTGAGCCTTCCCCGGATAAATACTTATCTATCCATATCTAGATAGATAGAAAGTATGTACTATTATATACCGGTATACACACACCGGTTGAGCCAATGACTATTCATGATTCCATATTGAATCAATTACATACCGGTTTGAAATAAAATTAGAGGAATGTTATGTTAAAACTTCGTTTGAAACGATGTGGTAGAAAGCAACGTGCGACTTGAAGGACATGATCGGCTGTGGATTCTTACATCCACCATTTTCTATAAGAATGAAGATGTTCTTGGCTTGACATAGTTTGTTCTGCTCTGTTAGGAACCTAATTTGTGTTAGGTTGTAAATAAATAGTACATGATGGAGCTCGAGCGGAAAGGATTGATTCGTTTATCAGGGGGAAGAATCTAGGGTTAGTAACTATCAATAAGTTAGACCAACTTTGTAAGTATATCCTCAATATATAAATCGAAAGGTTAAAAGATCGAAAAATCAAAGAAGTTTGAAAAATAAAAAGTAAAATTTTTCAGAATTGGTAAAACTATTTCGATCAAAAGTGTATCACAAGGGAATCCACCGTTCATATTCCATTTCTATAGTATAGAAAAAAATAACAAAAAACAAAAAGATATGTTGCTGCTCTTTTGAAAGGAGTAAGGATCACCGAAGTAATGTCTAAACCCAATGATTTCACAAAGCAAAGATAAAGGATTCCGGAACAAGTAAACACTATTTTCAATTGTCTCAACAATTGAATCAGAATGAGGAATAAAAATAGATTCGAGATGAGACAAACAAAAGAGGTTAGAGACGGCTCAATAAATGTCTAAGGGTTTCCCTTCGAACTCTGTCAGAATTACCCAACTTGAGTTATGAGTACGAATGAGATTTCTTTTTTTCTGTAAGGAAGAATAAAAAAACGACTCAAATCATAGTCTAATTCATGATTTTATGGATCCATTTGCCATTATATACATATACAGAAATTTAGAATCCTTTTTTCTCGAGCCGTATGAGGAGAAAACCTCCCATACGTTTCTAGGGGGGGCATTGTTTATTTACATCTATTCCAATGAGCCATCTACCGAATCGTTGCAATTGATGTTCGATCCCGAAGAGAAGGAAGAGATCTTAGAAAAGTAGGTTTTTACGATCCGATAAAGAATCAAACTTATTTAAAAGTTCCTGTTATTCTATATTTCCTTGAAAAAGGTGCTCAACCTACGGGAACTGTTTGTGATATTTTAAGGAAGGCAGAATTATTTCAAGAAAGAACTTCGATTCGAGTTAATTAAAGTAAAAAAACAAAAAATTAATAAATAAAAAAACAAAAAATTAATAAATAAAAAAAGGGGGGGGGGTAACTAGTATCTATCTTTGTGTAATTATTTACATTTACACACAATTTGCCTTTTTCTTGCTGTATTCATACTTAATTTACTTTTTTTCTTGTTTTGTTTATTGCGGGAATCCACCAACAACCAAGGGGTTAATCTTGCTTATTGTACCTCTATTGATTGAATAAACCCGAGATTTTTTCTTTACTTTACCTCTTTCGTATTTTTTTCATCCAAATTTCTTATTTATGTTTATGTTGTGCCAATCCAACACAAGTCCTTATTCTTATTTATGTTTATGTTGTGCCAATCCAACACAAGTCCTTATTTGATTTATTTAAATATGTTTTCTTAATATTGATATTGGATTCATATTGACAATGGTGCATCGAAGAAATATAATTCGATCGTAGATAAATAGATCCGTTTATCTACACCTCATATTGGTTTTTTTTACTTCACTTCAGTCAAATGATGGGTTTGCCCTGCCGGATTTACTGGCATACAAGATGTATTTTCTTAACGAAAAAGAAAAGAAAATTGATAAAAAAAATGGCGGTTTGTCACAATTTTGACATCTCTATTGGGAATCTGTTGTTGTTTAATTCGATCTGTCCATTTTGGTATTTTGGTGTTTTTAATTGATCAACAAAAACAAATCTTTCTTTTCGATTTGTTCTAGTTCAATGTTTTGACGGGGTCGTGCAGTGCAATTCAATTGACTTTTTTATTTTGACCGTATTTACATATATATCCTATTTATTTTATTTTTATTCGGGTTGCTAACTCAACGGTAGAGTACTCGGCTTTTAAGTGCGACTATGATCTTTTACACATTTGGATGAAGCAACAGATTCGTCCAGACTATTGGTAGAGTCTATAAGACCACGACTGATCCTCAAAGGTAATGAATGGAAAAAACAGCATGTCGTAATAAAATATTATTTTTTTATTATAAAATTTATTATTTAATTAAAATTAAATATTATTTAATTAAATATTATTTTAATTAAAGTAGAACTTTGAGTTTATCCTTACCGGATCGTTACAATTTTTTTTTTCACTTCCAAACAAAAAGAAAAAAAAAAATTCACATTTACAGTTGGGTCTAGTGAATAAATGGATAGAGCCCTATGGCTCTAATTCTGGTGAAATAAAAAGCAACGAACTTTTGTTCTTAATTTGAATGATTACCCGATCTAATTAGACGTTAAAGATAGATTAGTGCCTGATGCGGGAAAGGGTGGGTTCTTCTGTGAGTGGACCATTGATTTTCTTTCTTTTTTTTTTTTTAATGAATCCTAATTATTCTTTATTATTTTATTATGGATTGGAGACGAATGTGTAGAAGAAAGAGTATACTGATAAAGAGAATTTATTCCAAAGTCAAAAGAGCGATCGAGTTGCAAAAATAAAGGATTTTTTACCCTCTAGTAATTATAACGAACATAAACCAATTGGATAGAAAAGGAGAGGAAAAAGATCTGTTGATTGGACTCTCCTGTTTCCTTTGTTTGCGGGATATATATTTTTTTCTTACTGTAATTATATACATAATACATACCCTGTTCTGACCATATTGCACTATGTATCATTTGATAACCCCAAAAATGAAATAGGTCCCGCCTCTGGTTCAAGTAGAAATGTAAATGGAAGAATTACAAGGATATTTAGAAAGAGATAGATCTCTGCAACAACACTTTCTATATCCGCTTCTCTTTAAGGAGTATATTTACACATTTCTTCATGATCGTGGTTTAAATGGTTCGATTTTTTACGAATCCACGGAAATTTTTGGTTATGACAATAAATCTAGTTCAGTACTTGTGAAACGTTCAATTATTCGAATGTATCAACAGAATTATTTGATTTATTCGGTTAATGATTCTAACCAAAATCGATTCGTTGGGCACAACAATTATTTTGATTTTCATTTTTATTCTCAGATGATATTGGAAGGTTTTGCAGTCATTGTGGAAATTCCATTCTTGCTGCGATTGGTATCTTCCCTCGAAGAAAAAAAAATACCAAAATCTCAGAATTTGAATTTACTATCTATTCATTCAATATTTCCCTTTTTGGAGGACAAATTATCGCATTTAAATTATGTGTCAGATATACTAATACCTTATCCCATCCATCTGAAAATCTTGGTTCAAATCCTTCAATTCTGGATCCAAGATGTTCCTTCTTTACATTTATTGCGATTCTTTCTTCACGAATATCATAATTGGAATAGTCTTATTACTCCGAATAATTCTATTTTTCTTTTTTCAAAAGAAAATAAAAGACTATTTCGGTTCCCATATAATTCTTATGTATCTGAATGCGAATTTGTATTAGTTTTTCTTCGTAAACAATCTTCTTATTTACGATTAACATCTTCTAGAGCTGTTCTTGAGCGAAC